CCTACTATAACCATATCGTGGTCTCATTTTATAATACCTCGGGAGCTAATGAAACTATTTTAGTAAAATTGAACTGTCTCAATTCTCGGGCAATCGCACCAAAAACTCGAGTTCCTTTTGGATTTCCTTCTTGATCAATCACAACTGCAGCATTGTCATCATATCGTATTATCATACCGTTGTCACGTTTAAGCTCTTTACAAGTACGGACAATTACAGCTCTGACCACTTCTGATCTTTCTAGAGGCATGTTTGGGACTGCGTCTTTGATCACAGCAACAATAACGTCACCAATATGAGCATATCGACGATTGCTAGCTCCTATGATTCGAATACACATCAATTCTCGAGCCCCGCTGTTATCTGCTACATTCAAATGGGTTTGAGGTTGAATCATATCATTTTTTTTATCTGTTTTTTACAATACAAAGGTCGAAGAAAAAAAGAAATATTGTTTGTCCAAAAAAAGAAACCTGCACCCGCTATTTTTTTTTTACCCAAGGCCTATTTCTTTTTTATCCCGAAATGATGAATTGAGCTCGTATAGGCATTTTGGACGCTGCTATTGAAATAGCCCTTCTAGCTATATTTTCTGTTACTCCACCCATTTCATAAAGGATTCGACCTGGTTTAACAACAGCTACCCAATATTCGGGAGAGCCTTTACCTGAACCCATACGTGTTTCTGCGGGTCTTACTGTAACTGGTTTATCTGGAAATATGCGGACCCATATTTTTCCACCACGACGTGCATTTCGTGTCATTGCTCGTCGACCTGCTTCTATTTGTCTAGATGTGATCCAAGCGGGTTCAAGTGCCTGAAGAGCGTATTTACCAAAACAAATATGATTACCTCGATAAGATATTCCCTTCATTCTTCCTCTATGTTGTTTACGGAATCTGGTTCTTTTGGGGTTATAGTTGATGGTTTGTTTTGAATTCCATCTCTACTACAGAACCGGACGTGAGAGTTTCTTCTCATCCAGCTCCTCGCGAATAAAATGAATTCAAATTAAAGATTTTGAATTCAGATATAATATAATTTGAATTAAAATATACATGTATTTAATAAATAATATACTGAATCATGGATTTCATTTAATCTAGATCAAATCTATTATTAATTTGTATATCTTGTTTGTATAGATAACTAAATATATTAAATAACTATTTTTTTCTTATATTTATATATATGGTTTTTAGAATGTTAAAACGAATCTTTCTTTTGTTTTACTCTTTATCGTATTGGATTGACCCAAATTTAGCAATCCAAGAAAATCAATAAAATAAAGTTTTCGCGGGCGAATATTTACTCTTTCAATTTATATTTCAGTTCTATCATTAGTTCATAACTTTTCCGAATAGATAAATTGGTCTCTGGTCGGTTCCGCCATCCCGATCAATGAATCATTCGAATTCATTTTCACTAGAATCTTTTGAATTCACAGGTTCCATCGTTCCCATCGCTTCTTACTTTATGGTTAGGTCTCAATTCTACAATGGAGCTATTAGTTCTTGAGTCAATATTCTTAGTCTTTATTGGCTCGAAGCTCTTTATTTTTTGTTCGATGAGTAGATCCATTTAATGATGAATCCGTATTGATGCTTTATTACACAGCTTTTTTCTGAGATGACTCATAGACCTTACATATTGGAATTATATATCATCAATATTTTTTTTCTTTCTTTCTCTCATCCTTCCATTTATCCATACCCTTTTTTTTATTTCGATTGACAACTTAGAAGCAGATTTTTTTAATAAAAAAAGATTTCAGTTGCTACAACAATATGAACAATATATCATATCTTGACTGGTTCTTTGGATCCAGATAATACGAAGTGATGAGTTGGTTATTACTTCTATAGTTATTTGTTTATACTATGGGGCTGGTTTTTTATACTAACCCTCAAAAAACCAACGAGTCACACACTAAGCATAGCAATTTTATCAAAAGATTAATTGAATTTTTATTCAACCCTATAGAATTATAATTTTTCATTTTTTTTTATTGAACAGAAAAGAAAAAGAAGAAACGAATTTATCATTTTTTGTTCCATCGCTGGATAGAATGGAAAGGCAAATAAAGGTTTATTATTCCCCGTCTATAAATATCCAAATTTTGATGCCTAATACCCCATAGATCGTTCGAACTGTATAGGAACAATAATCAATTTTAGCTCGAATGGTTTGTAGTGGAACCCTACCCTCTCTGATCCATTCAACACGCGCAATTTCTTTTCCGTCAATACGTCCTGCAATTTGCACTTGAATTCCTTTTGTATCTGCTTGTTCAGTTAATTCTATAGCCTTTTTCATTGCTTTGCGAAAAGAAACTCGATTTTTTAATTGGCCGGCTATAAATTCTGCAAGAATATTAGGGTTTCCATAAGGCTTTTCAATTCGTGTGATAGCAATGTTAAGTTTTCTATTTACAAAATTAAATTCTTTTTGTAAATTCATCTGTAATTCTTCGATTCCTCGGGGTCGGCTTTCAATTAA